CAATTTCTTATTTCAGGATAGAGATGTAGAACTAAACAAAAAGGGGTATTGGGGATGAAAAAACAACCGCAGGTTTATTTATTTCTGGACGGACAATATTTCTTTTTTTTCTTTCATACTTTTGCATTGAAATAACAGATTGAAATAAAAATGATATGATTCAACCTCAGACCCTTTTGAATGTAGCGGATAACAGCGGAGCTCGAAAATTGATGTGTATTCGAATCATAGGAGCTGGTAATCACCGATATGCTCATATTGGTGATGTTATTGTTGCTGTAATCAAAGAAGCAGTTCCCAATATGCCTCTAGAAAGATCAGAAGTAATTAGAGCTGTAATTGTACGTACATGTAAAGAACTCAGACGTGAAAACGGTATGATAATACGATATGACGACAATGCTGCAGTTGTCATTGATCAAGAAGGAAATCCAAAAGGAACTCGAGTTTTTGGTGCGATCGCTCGAGAATTGAGACAGTTGAATTTTACTAAAATAGTTTCATTAGCTCCCGAAGTATTATAAATAATAGTAGATGAGACTATGATATAGTAGGGTATCTGAAATAGATCAAATAGATCAAATTAGTAGATTGTGTCTCACGTATATACTTAAAAAAAAAAAGAAAAAAAAAAGGAAACATGTTGATTATATCAAAATTAGGAGGAACCTATAATTCTAGTTCGTCATGGGTAGGGACACTATTGCTGATCTAATAACTTCTATAAGAAATGCTGACATGGATAAAAAAGGAAGGGTTCGAATAGCATCTACAAATATCACCGAAAACATTGTTAAAATACTTCTACGAGAAGGTTTTATTGAAAACGTTCGGAAACATCAGGAAAGTAACAAATATTTCTTGGTTTCAACTCTGCGACATAGAAAAACAAGAAAAGGAATATATAAAACTAGAACCATTTTAAAGCGTATCAGCCGACCCGGCTTACGAATTTATTCCAACTATCAACGAATTCCTAAGATTTTAGGTGGAATGGGAATTGTAATTCTTTCTACTTCTCGAGGTATAATAACAGATCGAGAAGCTCGACTAGAAAGAATTGGAGGAGAAATTTTGTGTTATATATGGTAATCTTCCACCTCTGGTATCCGAATTTGATCTCTAACTTCCTATTTGTAAAATAGAGAGGAAAAGTGAGTTATATAACTCTTCCTCCATTAGTTGATACTTCAAGGAGGTTACCTGGAATGAAAGAACAAAAATTGATTCATGAGGGTTTAATTACTGAATCACTTCCCAACGGTATGTTCCGGGTCCGTTTAGATAATGAAGATCTAATTCTAGGATATGTTTCAGGGAGGATCCGGCGCAGTTTTATACGGATACTACCGGGAGATAGAGTAAAAATTGAAGTAAGTCGTTATGATTCAACCAGGGGACGTATAATTTATCGACTTCGCAACAAAGATTCGAACGATTAGGTTATTTTTTTAACCATGGGTATACAATTCGAAGTTCAAAAAAAAAAATTCAAGAGACTTATTCTCTTCCAAGAAGTGGATTCAGAATTAAAGTAAGGAATAAAAAATATGAAAAAAAGGGCTTCCGTTCGTAAAATTTGTGAAAAATGTCGACTGATTCGCAGGCGTGGGCGAATTATAGTGATTTGTTCCAATCCGAAACATAAACAGAGACAAGGGTAATCTTTCTAAAAAAGAACTTTACTTTCAAAAATTCTAAAATAAGTACAATATGTAAAAATAAGGTCAAGGATCTGTTTTAACATGAAATGGATATCTCCGTATCTTTTCTTTTTGTATATTTCTGACTCATAAATATGAGATGATAAAATATGACAAAAGCTATACCAAGAATTGGTTCACATAGGAATGGGCGTATTGGTTCACGTAAGAATGGGCGTAGAATACCAAAAGGCGTTATTCATGTTCAAGCGAGTTTCAACAATACCATTATAACTGTTACAGATGTACGAGGTCGGGTAGTTTCTTGGGCCTCCGCTGGTACTTCTGGATTCAAAGGCACAAGAAGAGGAACACCTTATGCTGCTCAAGCCGCAGCGGTAAATGCTATTCATACAGTTGTTGATCAGAGTATGCAACGAGCAGAAGTTATGATAAAGGGTCCTGGTCTCGGAAGAGATGCAGCATTACGAGCCATTCGTAGAAGTGGTATATTATTAAGTTTCGTACGTGATATAACACCTATGCCACATAATGGATGTCGACCTCCTAAAAAAAGACGTGTGTAGAAATAAGAATTAAACCGATTTCAAGAGAAATAAATGATTCAATGATCAAATAATAATACTAGTATAGTATGGTTCGAGAGGAAGTAGCGGGATACACTCGAACACTACAGTGGAAGTGTGTTGAATCAAGAGTAGACAGTAAGCGTCTTTATTATGGTCGTTTCATTCTGTCACCACTTATGAAAGGTCAAGCTGATACCATCGGTATTGCCATGCGAAGGGCTTTACTTGGAGAAATAGAAGGAACATGTATCACACGTGCAAAATCTG